GCTAGCGTAGCTTAATGCAAAGCATAACACTGAAGATGTTAAGATGAGCCCTAAAAAGCTCCGCATGCACAAAGGCATGGTCCCGACCTTATTATCAGCTTTAACCCAACTTACACATGCAAGTATCCGCACCCCCGTGAGTATGCCCACAATCCCCCTCCTGGGGATAGAGGGCGGGCATCAGGCACAAACTTTTAGCCCAAGACGCCTAGCCGAGCCACACCCCCAAGGGAATTCAGCAGTGATAAACATTGAGCTATGAGTGAAAGCTCGACTCAGTCAGGGTTAACAGGGCCGGTAAAACTCGTGCCAGCTACCGCGGTTAGACGAGAGGCCCTAGTTGATAATTATTACGGCGTAAAGGGTGGTTAAGGGGAGTAAAACAAATAAAGCCGAATGGCCCTTTGGCCGTCATACGCTTCTAGGTGTCCGAAGCCCAATATAAACGAAAGTAGCTTTAATAAAATTCACCTGACCCCACGAAAGCTGAGAAACAAACTGGGATTAGATACCCCACTATGCTCAGCCGTAAACCAAGACATTCTTCTACAACCAAATGTCCGCCGGGGTACTACAAGCATTAGCTTAAAACCCAAAGGACTTGACGGTGCCTTAGACCCCCCTAGAGGAGCCTGTTCTAGAACCGATAACCCCCGTTAAACCTCACCACTTCTAGTCATACCAGCCTATATACCGCCGTCGCCAGCTTACCCTGTGAAGGTAATAAAGTAAGCAAAACGGGCACAGCCCAGAACGTCAGGTCGAGGTGTAGCGCACGAAGTGGGAAGAAATGGGCTACATTTTCTATTATTCAGAACACTACGAATGCGCAACATGAAATAGTGCTTGAAGGAGGATTTAGAAGTAAAAAGGAAGCAGAGTGTCCTTTTGAACCCGGCTCTAAGGCGCGTACACACCGCCCGTCACTCTCCCCTGTCAACACGCAATAAAGATTCATAACACCAAAGCTCTGACAAGGGGAGGCAAGTCGTAACATGGTAAGTGTACCGGAAGGTGCACTTGGACTAAACCCAGGGCGTGGCTGAGTCAGTTAAGTATCTCACTTACACCGAGAAAACATCCATGCAAATTGGATCACCCTGAGCCAAACAGCTAGCTTAACCATTAATTTAAACTAACAATATTTATAATAAGACATAAATTAACACCAAAAATTAAACCATTTTTTCACCTTAGTATGGGAGACAGAAAAGGTCCAACCCAAAGCAATAGAAAAAGTACCGCAAGGGAAAGCTGAAAGAGAAATGAAACAACTTATATAAGCACTAAAAAACAAAGATTAAATCTTGTACCTTTTGCATCATGATTTAGCCAGTACCCCCAAGCAAAGAGACCTTTAGTTTGAAACCCCGAAACCAGGTGAGCTACCCCGAGACAGCCTATATAACTTAGGGCTAACCCGTCTCTGTGGCAAAAGAGTGGGGAGAGCTCCGGGTAGAAGTGACAGACCTACCGAACCTGGTGATAGCTGGTTGCCTGAGAAATGGATAGAAGTTCAGCCTTATACCCCCCAAACCAAAAACACACACCTTTTAAGGATATCTGTGGGGAGACTTATAAGAGTTAGTTAAAGGGGGTACAGCCCCTTTAACAAAGGATACAACCTTGACAGAAGGATAAAGATCACAATATTTAAAACAACCTGTTCCAGTGGGCCTAAAAGCAGCCATCTAATTAGAAAGCGTTAAAGCTCAGACAGACCAAAGTTTACTATACTGATAAAAAATCTTACTCCTCTAATAATATCAGGCTATTCCATGCCCACATGGAAGAAATTATGCTAAAATGAGTAACAAGAAGACACACTCTTCTCCAAACACAAGTGTAAACCAGATCGGACAAACCACTGGAAATTAACGAACCCAACCAAAGAGGGCAGTGTGATAAATAAAAAAACCAAGAAAATCCCACAACTAATTATCGTTAACCCCACACTGGAGTGTTACTATAAAGGAAAGACTAAAAGAAGGGGAAAGGAACTCGGCAAACACAAGCCTCGCCTGTTTACCAAAAACATCGCCTCCTGCAGCTAAATTAAGTATAGGAGGTCCAGCCTGCCCAGTGACTTCGGGTTCAACGGCCGCGGTATTTTGACCGTGCAAAGGTAGCGCAATCACTTGTCTTTTAAATAGAGACCTGTATGAATGGCTAAACGAGGGCTTAACTGTCTCCCCCCTCCAGTCAGTGAAATTGATCTATCCGTGCAGAAGCGGGTATAACTCTACAAGACGAGAAGACCCTTTGGAGCTTAAGGTACAAACTTAACCACGTTAAACAACTAAATAAAAAGCAGAAACTTAGTGGAACCTAAGACTTTACCTTCGGTTGGGGCGACCGCGGAGGAGAAATCAGCCTCCGAGTGGAGTGGGTTATAAACCTAAAACTAAGAGAAACATCTCTAAGCCGCAGAACATCTGACCAATAATGATCCGGCCTTACAGCCGATCAACGAACCAAGTTACCCTAGGGATAACAGCGCAATCCTCTCCCAGAGTCCATATCGACGAGGGGGTTTACGACCTCGATGTTGGATCAGGACATCCTAATGGTGCAGCCGCTATTAAGGGTTCGTTTGTTCAACGATTAAAGTCCTACGTGATCTGAGTTCAGACCGGAGCAATCCAGGTCAGTTTCTATCTGTAATGCTACTTTCCCCAGTACGAAAGGATCGGAAAAGAGAGGCCCATACTTAAAGCACGCCCCGCCCCTAATTAATGAAAACAAATAAATTAAATAAAGGGAGGGCCTAACCCCTACTACCAAAAATAAAGGCACACTAGGGTGGCAGAGCACGGTAAATTGCGAAAGGCCTAAGCCCTTTACCCCAGAGGTTCAAATCCTCTCCCCAGTAATGCTAAACACTCTAATAAACCACCTAATCAACCCCCTAGCCTATATTATCCCAATCCTTCTAGCAGTAGCCTTTCTAACCCTGCTAGAACGGAAGGTTCTAGGATATATACAACTGCGTAAGGGGCCTAATGTAGTTGGACCTTACGGATTACTTCAACCTATCGCTGATGGTGTAAAACTATTCATTAAAGAGCCCGTACGGCCTTCTACATCCTCCCCATTTTTATTTCTAATAACCCCCATTCTTGCACTAACCCTAGCCATAACGCTGTGGGCACCAATACCTATACCCCACCCAGTCATCGACCTAAACCTGGGGGTTTTATTCATCTTGGCCTTATCAAGCCTTGCAGTCTACTCAATTCTAGGATCAGGGTGGGCATCAAACTCAAAGTATGCATTAATTGGAGCCCTCCGGGCAGTAGCTCAAACAATCTCATATGAGGTCAGCCTAGGACTAATTCTGCTCTCAGTAATTATCTTTTCGGGGGGGTACACCCTCCAAACATTTAATACGGCCCAAGAAAGCATCTGACTACTAGCCCCCGCCTGGCCTCTAGCTGCAATATGATATATCTCAACCTTGGCCGAAACAAACCGAGCACCTTTCGACCTAACAGAGGGGGAATCAGAACTAGTATCCGGCTTCAACGTAGAGTACGCAGGGGGCCCATTTGCCCTATTTTTCCTAGCCGAGTATGCCAACATTTTATTAATAAATACACTATCAGCCGTACTCTTCTTAGGGGCGTCCCATTTTCCTAACATGCCAGAACTAACAACTATTAGCCTAATGATCAAGGCCGCTTTCCTGTCAGTTGTTTTCTTATGGGTGCGGGCCTCCTATCCACGATTCCGGTACGACCAACTCATACATCTTGTCTGAAAAAACTTCCTCCCACTGACCCTTGCCCTTGTTTTATGACACATTGCCCTACCAATTTCCTTAGCGGGACTTCCCCCACAACTATAGCTAGGAACTGTGCCCGAATGTCTAGGGGCCACTTTGATAGAGTGGCCAACAGGGGCTAAAATCCCCTCAGTTCTTAGAAAGAAGGGGGTCGAACCCATACCCAAGAGATCAAAACTCTTAGTGCTTCCTCTACACCACTTTCTAAGATGGGGTCAGCTAATTAAGCTTTCGGGCCCATGCCCCGAACATGACGGTTAAAATCCCTCCTCCATCAATGAACCCTTACGTATTAATAATCTTATTATCGAGCCTAGGGTTAGGAACCACTATTACTTTCGCCAGCTCCCACTGATTATTAGCCTGAATAGGACTAGAAATTAACACCCTAGCAATTATCCCCCTGATAGCACAACACCACCACCCCCGAGCAGTAGAAGCCACTACAAAATATTTCTTAACCCAAGCCACCGCAGCAGCAACAATTCTATTTGCAAGCACAACAAATGCCTGAATCTCCGGGGAATGGGACATAACTAATATGTCAAACCCAATTGCCAGTACAATAGCCATAACTGCTTTAGCACTCAAAATTGGATTAGCACCAATACACTTCTGACTGCCAGAAGTATTGCAAGGGCTAGACCTGCTGACAGGCCTAATTCTTTCAACCTGACAAAAACTAGCCCCACTAGCCCTTATTATCCAAACGGCCCAAACTGTTAACCCACTTCTACTAACTCTCCTAGGATTAATATCTGCACTGGCTGGAGGATGGGGGGGACTAAACCAGACACAGCTACGAAAAATCTTGGCCTACTCCTCTATTGCACACATGGGTTGAATAGTAATTATTATTCAATATGCCCCCCAACTTACAATCCTAGCACTAGGGATCTATATCTTCATAACTTCAGCAGCATTCCTCACCCTAAAAACATCATCTGCCACAAAAATTAACACCCTAGCAATAATATGATCAAACAACCCCACCTTGACAACTACTATAGCACTAGTCCTACTATCACTTGGAGGCCTACCCCCACTAACAGGATTTATGCCAAAATGATTAATTCTTCAAGAACTTACAAAACAAAACCTTCCTGTTACTGCCACAGTTATAGCCCTTGCCGCCCTACTTAGCCTATACTTTTATCTTCGACTATGCTACGCAATGACACTTACCATTTCCCCCAATACAACTAACTCAGCCACCCCCTGACGAACACAGACAACCCAAACTTCCCTACTACTAACCACCTCCACCACAGTTGCGCTAGGCCTTCTACCTGCAACCCCGGCTATTTTAATATTAGCCACTTAAGGGGCTTAGGATAGTACTTAGACCAAGAGCCTTCAAAGCTCTAAGCAGAAGTGAAAATCTTCTAGCCCCTGACTAAGACCTACAAGACTTTATCTTGCATTTTCTAATTGCAAATCAAATGTTTTTACTAAACTAAGGCCTTACTAGATGGGAAGGCCTCGATCCTACAAACTCTTAGTTAACAGCTAAGCGCCCAAACCAGCGAGCATCCATCTACTTTCCCGCCGTTAGCCTAGTAAGGCGGGAAAGCCCCGGCAGAGTATTACTCTTCGTCTTTGGATTTGCAATCCAACATGTTTCTTCACCACAGGGCTGTGGTAAGGAGAGGACTTAAACCTCTGTCTTCGGGGCTACAACCCGCCGCCTAAACACTCGGCTACCCTACCTGTGGCAATTACGCGCTGATTCTTCTCTACAAACCACAAAGACATTGGTACCCTTTATCTTGTATTTGGTGCCTGGGCCGGAATAGTTGGTACTGCTTTGAGCCTTCTAATCCGAGCTGAACTAAGCCAGCCAGGATCACTCCTAGGTGATGATCAAATTTATAATGTTATCGTTACTGCCCACGCCTTCGTAATAATTTTCTTTATAGTAATACCAATTCTAATTGGAGGGTTTGGAAACTGACTTGTTCCACTAATAATTGGGGCACCAGATATAGCGTTCCCTCGAATAAATAACATAAGCTTCTGACTCCTCCCCCCATCATTTCTTCTACTTTTAGCCTCCTCTGGTGTCGAAGCTGGGGCAGGAACAGGGTGAACAGTCTACCCCCCGCTTGCAGGCAACCTTGCACACGCAGGAGCATCTGTAGACCTAACAATCTTTTCACTTCACCTGGCAGGTGTGTCATCAATCTTGGGGGCAATCAATTTCATTACAACTACAATTAATATAAAACCCCCAGCCATTTCTCAATATCAAACACCCCTATTTGTGTGAGCGGTGCTTGTAACAGCTGTACTTCTCCTACTTTCACTACCCGTTCTAGCTGCCGGAATTACAATGCTTCTTACAGATCGTAATCTTAATACCACATTCTTTGACCCCGCCGGGGGTGGAGACCCAATCCTTTATCAACACTTATTCTGATTCTTCGGCCACCCAGAAGTCTACATCCTCATTCTACCGGGATTTGGCATCATTTCCCATGTTGTAGCGTACTACGCCGGCAAAAAAGAGCCATTCGGCTATATGGGGATAGTGTGAGCTATAATGGCTATTGGCCTCCTTGGCTTTATCGTCTGGGCCCACCACATATTTACCGTCGGAATAGACGTAGACACCCGCGCATACTTCACATCCGCAACAATAATTATCGCCATTCCCACAGGGGTGAAAGTATTCAGCTGACTTGCCACACTACACGGAGGCTCCATTAAATGAGATACCCCAATACTATGGGCCCTGGGATTTATCTTCCTTTTCACAGTCGGGGGATTAACGGGAATTGTATTAGCCAACTCATCATTAGACATTGTCCTCCACGATACATATTATGTAGTCGCACACTTCCATTACGTCCTGTCAATGGGTGCTGTATTTGCTATCATAGCAGCCTTCGTACACTGATTCCCCCTATTTTCAGGATATACTCTTAACGACACCTGAACGAAAATTCACTTCGCCGTAATATTTATTGGTGTTAACCTAACATTTTTCCCCCAACACTTCCTAGGCCTGGCCGGAATACCACGACGATACTCTGACTACCCAGACGCATATGCCCTATGAAATACAGTATCCTCTATCGGATCACTAATCTCCTTAGTTGCAGTGATTATGTTTCTGTTTATTCTATGAGAAGCTTTCGCCGCCAAACGGGAGGTGTCCTCAGTAGAACTAACTACAACAAATGTAGAGTGACTTCACGGCTGCCCCCCACCCTATCACACATTTGAAGAACCAGCATTTGTGCGAGTTCAATCAAACTAACGAGAAAGGAAGGAATTGAACCCCCATATACTGGTTTCAAGCCAGTCACATGACCACTCTGTCACTTTCTTCTGAAGACATTAGTAAAATGCAAATTACATCACCTTGTCAAGGTGAAATTACAGGTTTAAATCCCTGTATATCTTAAGCCCATGGCTTAATTGCACATCCCACGCAACTAGGATTACAAGACGCGGCATCACCCGTTATAGAAGAACTTCTACACTTTCATGACCATGCCCTAATAATTGTATTCTTAATTAGCACCTTAGTACTCTACATTATTATTGCAATAGTTTCAACTAAACTCACCAACAAGTATATTTTAGACTCCCAGGAAATCGAGATTGTATGAACCGTTCTACCAGCTGTAATTCTAGTTTTAATTGCCTTACCCTCCCTTCGGATTCTTTACCTTATAGACGAAATTAATGACCCCCACCTAACAATTAAAGCCATAGGACATCAATGGTATTGAAGCTACGAATATACAGACTATGAGGACCTAGGCTTTGACTCTTATATAGTCCCAACCCAAGACCTTATAGCCGGCCAATTTCGACTACTAGAGACTGACCATCGAATAGTAGTCCCTATAGAATCACCAATCCGTGTATTGGTGTCCGCTGAAGATGTGCTTCACTCCTGAGCTGTTCCATCTCTGGGTGTAAAAATAGACGCAGTCCCTGGTCGACTAAACCAAACTGCTTTTATTGCCTCACGCCCAGGCGTATTTTATGGCCAGTGTTTTGAAATCTGGGGCGCTAATCACAGCTTTATGCCAATTGTAGTTGAAGCCGTCCCACTAGAGCACTTTGAAAGCTGATCCTCACTAATACTACAAGACGCCTCACTAGGAAGCTAATTATTGGATAAAGCGTTGGCCTTTTAAGCCAAAGTTTGGTGACTACCGACCACCTCTAGCTAAATGCCTCAGCTTAACCCCGATCTCTGATTTCTTATCCTAGTATTTTCATGAGTTATTTTCCTCACCATCATCCCAACCAAGGTCTTAAATCATATAACACCCAATGAACCTGCCCCAATAGGTGAAGAAAAACACAAGGCTGAATCCTGAGCTTGACCATGATAGCAAGCTTTTTTGACCAATTCGCAAGCCCATATTTTCTAGAAATTCCACTTATTGCTATCGCAATTATACTACCCTGGGCTCTATTCCCAACTCCAACCCCTCGATGAATAAACAACCGACTCATTACCCTCCAAACATGATTCATTAACCGATTTACCAATCAACTACTCATGCCCTTAAACATAGGGGGTCATAAATGAGCCCTGTTATTTGCCTCCCTAATAGTATTCCTTATAACCATTAATATATTAGGCCTCCTGCCATACACCTTTACACCCACAACACAGCTATCCCTAAATATAGGACTTGCCGTGCCATTGTGGCTCGCCACCGTAATTATTGGTATGCGTAATCAACCTACAGCGGCTCTTGGACACCTTCTACCAGAAGGTACCCCAGTGCTCCTGATCCCTGTACTAATTATTATCGAAACAATTAGCCTATTTATTCGACCTTTGGCCCTAGGGGTTCGACTCACTGCCAACTTAACTGCAGGCCATCTCTTAATTCAACTTATTGCCACAGCAGTATTTGTATTATTACCAATGATGCCGGTAGTGGCTGCCTTAACAGCCGCCGTTCTCTTTCTACTTACGCTTCTAGAAGTAGCAGTTGCAATAATTCAGGCTTATGTCTTTGTATTATTACTAAGCCTTTATTTGCAAGAGAACGTCTAATGGCACACCAAGCACATGCATATCATATGGTTGATCCTAGCCCGTGACCCCTAACCGGAGCCGTCGGTGCTTTACTGATAACATCCGGCCTGGCTATCTGGTTTCACTTCCACTCAACAACACTAATAATCCTTGGACTAATTCTTCTACTCCTTACAATGTTCCAATGATGGCGTGATATTATTCGAGAAGGTACCTTCCAAGGACACCACACGCCCCCAGTACAAAAAGGCCTACGTTATGGAATAATTTTATTTATTACTTCAAAAGTGTTCTTTTTTCTTGGCTTCTTTTGAGCCTTCTATCACTCAAGCTTGGCACCCACCCCTGAATTAGGCGGATGCTGACCACCAACAGGAATCACCACACTAGACCCATTCGAAGTGCCCCTCCTTAATACAGCAGTACTACTAGCATCCGGGGTTACGGTCACATGGGCCCATCACAGCATCATAGAAGGTGAACGTAAACAAGCCATCCAGTCCTTAACACTTACGATTCTTCTAGGACTATACTTCACTGCCCTGCAAGCCATAGAATACTATGAAGCGCCTTTCACAATTGCAGACGGAGTGTACGGCTCCACATTCTTCGTGGCCACAGGGTTTCACGGACTACACGTAATTATTGGCTCAACATTCTTGGCTGTTTGCCTCCTTCGCCAAATCCAATTCCACTTTACATCCGAACACCACTTCGGCTTCGAAGCCGCTGCCTGATACTGACACTTTGTTGACGTAGTATGATTATTCCTCTACGTATCTATCTACTGATGAGGCTCATATCTTTCTAGTATTTAAATTAGTACAAGTGACTTCCAATCATTTAGTCTTGGTTAGACCCCAGGGAAAGATAATGAACTTAATTACAACCATTCTTATTATCACTATAACCCTGTCCTCGATCCTAGCAGTTGTATCCTTTTGACTGCCACAGATAAGCCCAGACGCAGAGAAACTCTCACCATATGAGTGCGGATTTGACCCGCTAGGATCTGCACGCCTACCATTCTCCCTCCGGTTCTTTCTAGTCGCCATCCTATTTCTCCTGTTTGACTTAGAAATTGCCCTCCTCCTCCCCCTACCCTGAGGAGACCAGCTTCATAACCCCACCGGAACATTTTTTTGAGCAACCACAGTTTTAATCCTCTTAACCCTTGGGTTAATCTACGAATGAACCCAGGGAGGCCTAGAATGGGCCGAGTAGGGGGTTAGTCCAAAAAAGACCTCTGATTTCGGCTCAGAAAATTGTGGTTAAAGTCCACAACCCCCTTATGACACCAGCACACTTCAGCTTTAGTTCAGCATTTATTTTAGGGCTGATAGGACTAGCATTCCACCGCACCCACCTCCTTTCTGCACTCCTATGCTTAGAAGGAATAATATTATCCCTGTTCATCGCATTAGCCCTCTGGGCCTTACAGTTCGAGGCTACAAACTTCTCAACAGCCCCCCTGCTTCTATTAGCATTTTCCGCTTGTGAAGCAAGCACTGGCCTAGCACTCCTAGTAGCCACAGCCCGCACCCACGGAACCGACCGCCTACAAAACCTTAATCTCCTACAATGCTAAAAGTGCTAATCCCCACGATTATATTATTTCCAACAATTTGACTAATCTCCCCAAAATGACTGTGGACATCTACAATTGCGCACAGCCTCTCAATCGCCCTAATCAGCCTAACATGGCTAAAATGAACCTCGGAGGTCGGATGAACTACATCTAATATATATATAGCCACTGATCCACTATCAACCCCCCTACTAGTTCTAACATGCTGGTTATTACCACTAATAATTCTAGCCAGCCAAAACCATATTAACTCAGAACCTGTTAACCGACAACGCCTTTATATTACACTACTCACATCACTGCAAACTTTCCTAATTATAGCATTTGGGGCCACAGAAATTATTATATTTTATATTATATTTGAAGCTACACTAATTCCAACCCTTATCATTATCACTCGCTGAGGAAACCAAGCCGAGCGGTTGAATGCGGGAACTTACTTCTTGTTTTACACATTAGCAGGCTCTCTACCACTCTTAATCGCACTGCTCCTACTCCATCAATCTACAGGGACCTTGTCCATATTAATTATCCAATACTCACAACCCGTATTAATAGACACCTGAGGCCACAAGCTCTGGTGGGCGGGCTGTCTAATTGCATTTTTAGTAAAAATACCGCTATATGGCGTTCACCTGTGACTTCCCAAAGCACATGTAGAGGCCCCTGTTGCAGGATCTATGGTGCTGGCAGCAGTATTATTAAAGCTAGGCGGATATGGAATAATGCGAATAATAATTATGCTAGACCCCCTATCAAAAGAATTAGTCTACCCATTTATTGCTTTGGCATTATGAGGGATTATCATGACAGGCTCAATCTGCTTACGGCAGACAGACCTAAAGTCATTAATCGCCTACTCATCAGTTAGCCACATGGGACTCGTAGCGGGCGGTATTTTAATTCAAACCCCCTGAGGATTCTCTGGTGCAATCATCCTGATAATTGCACACGGACTAGTATCATCAATACTATTCTGTCTGGCCAACACAACCTATGAACGAACCCACAGCCGAACCATAATTCTTGCTCGAGGACTTCAAATTATTTTTCCACTAACAGCAGTGTGATGATTCATCGCTAATCTAGCTAATCTAGCACTACCGCCCCTGCCCAACCTAATGGGGGAACTTATAATCATCACAACCCTTTTTAGCTGATCCCCATGAACCATTGCACTTACCGGAGCGGGGACACTAATTACGGCAAGCTACTCCCTTTACATATTCCTAATGTCCCAACGAGGCCCAGTGCCAAACCATATTATTAAACTCCCGCCCTTCCACACCCGAGAACACCTACTCATGGCCCTACACCTCATTCCAGTCATTCTGCTTGTGACAAAGCCAGAACTTATATGAGGCTGATGTTACTAGTGGGCATAGTTTAACTAAAACATTAGATTGTGATTCTAAAGACAGGAGTTAAAACCTCCTTACTCACCAAGGAAGGACAGAAATCAATAAGTACTGCTAATCCTTATGCACCGCGGTTAAAATCCGCGGCTTCCTCACGCTTCTGAAGGATAATAGTTTATCCATTGGTCTTAGGAACCAAAAACTCTTGGTGCAAATCCAAGTGGAAGCTATGAACTCAACAACACTAGCCCTGTCCTCTTCAGTTATACTGGTAATTATGATTCTTGTTCTTCCCCTGCTCACAGCACTTGACCCAAACCAAAAAGACTCAAAATGGGCCAACACAGCTGTAAACGCTGTCATTATTGCATTCTTCATTAGCCTTCTTCCACTTATAATTTTCCTCAACCTAGGGGTGGAAAATGTCATCACAAACCTACACTGAATGAACACACAAACATTTGACATTAACATTAGCTTTAAATTTGATCACTACTCTCTTATCTTCATCCCTGTTGCCCTCTACGTCACCTGATCAATTTTAGAGTTCGCACTATGATACATACACTCCGACCCAAACATGGACCGATTCTTTAAGTATCTTCTACTGTTTTTAGTAGCCATAATCATCCTTGTTACTGCCAACAACATATTCCAACTATTCATTGGCTGGGAGGGTGTTGGAATCATGTCCTTCCTATTAATCGGCTGATGGCACGGACGGGCAGACGCTAACACAGCAGCCCTTCAAGCCGTAATCTACAACCGAGTTGGGGACATTGGACTTATCGTAAGCATGACTTGATTCGCAGTAAACCTAAACTCCTGAGAAATTCAACAAATCTTGTCCCTATCAAAAAACATTGACACAACAATTCCACTTCTAGGACTTATCATTGCAGCAATAGGAAAATCAGCTCAATTTGGCCTCCACCCCTGACTACCCTCCGCCATAGAAGGCCCCACGCCAGTTTCCGCCCTGTTGCATTCTAGTACCATAGTTGTCGCTGGAATTTTCCTACTTGTTCGCCTTCACCCCCTCATAGAAAACAATAAGGCCGCGTTGACACTCTGCCTCTGCCTAGGAGCCCTAACAACCCTGTTTACAGCCACCTGCGCCCTAACCCAAAATGATATTAAAAAAATTGTAGCTTTCTCAACATCTAGTCAACTAGGCCTAATAATAGTTACAATTGGGCTTAATCAGCCACAACTAGCATTTCTCCACATTTGTACGCATGCCTTCTTCAAAGCCATACTTTTCCTCTGCTCAGGATCAATTATCCACAATCTTAACGATGAGCAGGATATTCGAAAAATAGGAGGCCTTCACGGCCTAATGCCCGCCACATCAACCTACCTAACAATTGGCAGCCTAGCACTCACAGGAACCCCCTTCCTAACCGGATTCTTTTCAAAAGATGCTATTATTGAAGCCCTAACTACCTCAAATCTCAACGCCTGCGCCCTAGCACTTACACTTATCGCTACATCCTTTACCGCAGTTTATAGCTTCCGGATTATTTTCTTTGTCGTCATGGGCTCTCCCCGCTTCCTGCCCCTCTCCCCCATTAATGAAAATAGTCCCCTAGTAATTAAGCCTATCAAACGGCTAGCCTGAGGAAGCATTATTGCAGGGCTTGTAATTACATACAACCTCGTACCACTAAAAACCCCAGTCATAACTATACCTCTAACCCTAAAAATAGCAGCTATTACAGTTACTATTATCGGACTTTTAGTGGCTGTAGAACTCTCAGGTATGACAAATAAACAAATAAAAATCTTCCCTAAAATCCGACTACATAACTTCTCAAACATGTTAGGATACTTCCCCGCAATAATTCACCGCATGTTACCAAAACTTAACCTTAACCTAGGAAAAAAAGCCACCACTAAGCTCGATAGCACTTGATTTGAGACTAGCCCAAAAGGATTTACACTTACTCAATTAATACTGTCAAAAATTATAAATGATATTCAACGCGGAACAATCAAAACATACTTAACTATTTTCGTACTTACCCTAATCCTACTCATCCTCCTAACCCTTATTTATACTACCCGAAGGGCACCTCGACTTAAACCACGCGTCAACTCCAACACCACAAGCAACGTTAAAAGCAACACTCAAGCACAAATAACTAACATAGCCCCACCAAAAGAGTATATAACAGCCACACCACTCACATCCCCCCGCAACATAGAAAACTCTTTTAGACCATCAATAATGACTCAAGAACCCTCATATCACCCCCCCCAAGACATCCCAGCCATTAAAATGACCCCTAACAGGTAAGTCAACACATAGATGGCAACAGACCGACTCCCTCAGGCTTCAGGAAAGGGCTCAGCTGCTAAAGCCGCTGAATATGCAAATACCACAAGCATGCCCCCAAGATAGATTAAAAAAAGAACCAGAGATAAAAAAGACCCCCCACACCCGACCAAGACCCCACACCCAACTCCCGCTGCTACCACCAACCCCAAAGCAGCAAAATAGGGAGTCGGATTAGAAGCAACAGCAACTAATCCTACAACTAAAGCTATTAACATCACAAACATAAAGTAGGTCATAGTTCCTACTCAGACTTTAACCGAGACCAATGACTGAAGAACCACCGTTGTAGTTCAACTACAAGAACAATAATGGCAAGCCTACGAAAAACCCACCCACTAATAAAAATCGCTAATGATGCACTAGTTGACCTACCAACACCATCTAATATTTCAGTTTGATGAAATTTCGGGTCCCTATTGGGACTTTGTTTAATTGTACAAATCCTAACAGGACTATTCCTAGCTATACACTATACCTCAGACATCTCAACCGCATTCTCCTCAGTAGCCCACATCTGCCGAGATGTAAACTATGGCTGATTAATCCGAAACCTGCACGCCAACGGAGCATCATTCTTTTTCATCTGTATTTATCTACACATTGCCCGAGGCCTGTACTATGGGTCCTACCTTTACAAAGAAACCTGAAATATTGGAGTAGTATTGCTCCTATTAGTTATAATAACAGCCTTCGTCGGATATGTCCTTCCATGAGGACAAATATCCTTTTGGGGCGCCACAGTAATTACAAACCTTCTATCAGCAGTTCCCTACATAGGCGATATATTAGTTCAATGGATCTGAGGTGGCTTCTCAGTAGATAACGCAACCCTAACACGATTTTTCGCATTCCACTTCCTGCTACCATTTGTCATCGCCGCCGCAACCCTCCTTCACCTGCTATTTCTTCACGAAACAGGATCAAACAACCCAGTAGGTTTAAACTCCGACGCAGATAAGATTTCATTCCACCCCTATTTTTCATATAAAGATCTTTTAGGGTTTGTATTAATATTATTAGCACTTACATCATTAGCACTATTCTCCCCAAATTTATTAGGAGACCCAGACAATTTTACGCCCGCAAACCCAATAGTTACCCCACCACATATTAAGCCAGAATGATACTTCTTATTTGCCTATGCCATCTTACGATCAATCCCCAACAAACTAGGAGGGGTCCTTGCACTACTATTTTCTATTTTAGTCCTAATGGTGGTCCCAATCTTGCACACCTCAAAACAACGAGGACTAACATTCCGCCCCCTCACCCAACTCTTATTTTGAACCCTTGTAGCAGACGTATTAATCCTAACATGAATTGGAGGCATACCTGTAGAACACCCATACATCATCATTGGACAAATCGCATCAACCCTATACTTTGCACTCTTCCTGATTCTCACCCCATTAGCAGGATGATTGGAAAACAAAGCATTAAAATGAGCTTGCCCTAGTAGCTTAGCATAAAAGCATCGGTCTTGTAATCCGAAGATCGGAGGTTAAATTCCCCCCTAGCGCCCAGAAAAGGGAGATTTCAACTCCCACCCCTGGCCCCCAAAGCCAGGATTCTAAATTAAACTATCTTCTGATAGTAACATGTATGACCTAGTACATAATATGTAATATATTACATAATGTATTAAGTACATACTTATGTATTATCACCATTCATTTATTTTAACCCCAAAGCAAGTACTAACGTCCAAAACGTGCATAAACCATTTTATTAAAACTCAGAAATAATTTATTATAACCTGGGAAATAGATATTTCCCCTAAACTTGGCACTCAGATTTTTCCTTGAAATAACCAACTAAGATTTATTTTAAACATATTAATGTAGTAAGAGACCACCAACTGGTTTAAATTAAGGCATATCATGCATGATAGAATCAGGGACACAACATGTGGGGGTTGCACACTGTGAACTATTCCTGGTATCTGGTTCCTATTTCAGGTACATAACTGTTATAATTCCACCTTCGGATAATTATACTGGCATCTGATTAATGGTGTAATTACATACTCCTCGTTACCCAACATGCCGGGCGTTCTTTTATATGCATAGGGTTCTCCTTTTTTAGGTTTCCTTTCATTTTGCATTTCAGAGTGTAAACACAAATAATAATATAAGGTTGAGCAATTCCTTGCTCAAGTTAAATTAGGTTAAATATTGAATGACATAACTTAAGAATTACATATTAATAACTCAAGTGCATAACATATTCATCTATTCTTCAACTTATCCTTATATAGACGCTCCCCCTTTTGGCTTTCGCGCGACAAACCCCCTTACCCCCTACGCTCAGCAAATCCTGTTATCCTTGTCAAACCCCGAAACCAAGGAAGGTTCGAGAACGTGCATGCTACTAAGTTGAGATATGAGTTAGCCATCCGGGTTGTATATATATACATGCACATTGCATATTACATCACCCAAAACCTCATAAATATTAGCCTATTTAACCCGACTAAAAATTTTAAGCATTTTTTAATGCTAAAAAATCTAATGTATACATT